GTTTGTATGTATATATTTTTTTCAAAGGGGACAATAAAAAAATACGAGATTTTAAACCTAAATATAAATTTTTTCGAATTAGTATAATCCTTCAGAAATCTTTGAAAAGAAATACATATTAAAATCAAAAAATTAGATGTGATTTTATGCAGATACAGAAAAAGTGAATTAAAATTCCGTATTATAATAATTTATATACATATATTAAGAATAGAACAAAGATTTACACAACAAAAAAATACTTAAACTTAATATTAATTATATACTAAAAAACTTTACCTAAAACAAAGTTATTTGAGTTTGATTATTTAGAATTATTAAGGAATGAATTTTAATTATGGAATTTAGTTATTGTCTTCCAGTACACTAAGTGAGCTTTTTTTATTTGTAAGAAAGATTATTATAATCGATATTTTTTTTACATATGATGTGAAGAAATCTCATAATTTTTTGATAATCTAATCGAGCAGTATAGATTAATTAAATGAGCACTCTCGTACGGATTTCAAACGTTAAATAAAAAAAATTGAATTAACAAAAAAAGTCAAAAACAGTTGGGTTTTAAACTTTTGAATGTCTTTTTTGTTTTGAAAATAATATATAATAAAATTTGAAAGAAAAAAAATAACTCTATATGGAGTACGAAAGAATAGAATAATAAATGTCTTTGACATCCAATTATACCACTGAAAAAGTTTTTTTCATTTTTGAATGGCAGTTCCAAAAAAACGTACTTCTATCTCGAAAAAGCGTATTCGTAAAAAAATTTGGAAAAGGAAGGGATATTGGACATCGTTGAAAGCTTTTTCGTTAGGGAAATCACTTTCTACAGGTAATTCAAAAAGTTTTTTTGTACAACAAAATAAATAAAAAACACTATAATAACTAGAATTAGCCTAACTTAAAAACAAATTTTTTAGAATACATATAAAAAAATGTGAACCAAAAGAGGAAAAAAAAAAGACAATATATAGATAAAAAAGAAAGGTTCACATTTTTTTAGTTCAAAAAAACGGGCAGATTCTTATTTTCACCATCACTACCTTGATGCAATAATAAATAAAGATCTTTTATTTATTCATTAAGAGTAAATAAAAGATCTTTAAGCAAAATCAATAGGTTCTTTAAATTAATTAATTTAAGTGAAAAAAATTGAACTTTATACCTTTAGGAATTATTATTTCTCTAAATTTTTATATTCTTTACTTGTAATTAAATTGATAAAAGCATCTGTCCACAACAGGTGAATATTAGATAATATTAATAAATAATAATATATGATATGATTTTTAAGTGATCACAAAATCTTATCTTTGTACAATATAAAAAGATGCATCAAAATAAATATTTTTATAATTTCTCTTGAGCAATTAGGAAAATCTTATTGTATTTCAAATTTCTAAGAATTTTGGAGAAGTTTTAATTTTTAGAAAAAGCATTTTTTTTATTAATGAAACTGATAAATGCTTTTTATCCTTTTTTTAAGCATATAAATGAAAAAAAAAATGATAAAGAGCATTTAGAGTTTTGTTGTTGGGTTAAAGTCCCAATTACTTGAATTTAGTTAAATTTTTCATTGTATTCTAGAAAAAAAAAAAAAAAAAATCTAAAGGACAAAAAGTGAATTAAAATAATTTTAAATAACTTAGATAAAAAAAATCTTAATTGAATTAAAACCCACACGACCTATTTAACAAGTTTTTATTCATTAAATCAATTGTAAATTCCGGTCAATTGGCTAAATTTGAATCTCGACGATTGAATAAAAACTTGTTAGTATTGTTTTGAACAAGTTGCCGCTATGGTGAAATTGGTAGACACGCTGCTCTTAGGAAGCAGTGCTAGAGCATCTCGGTTCGAGTCCGAGTAGCGGCATAAGATCTTATAAAAGAGATATTATAAGTTTTATAATCAAAATAATACCCGACTTTTTTTCTAAAATCGGGTAAAACCTAGTATTAATTTATTAATTTTTAACAAATTTTTTTATGATTTTTTCAATTTTAGAGCATATATTAACTCATATATCTTTTTCGGTCGTTTCAATTGTACTGACAATTTATTTTTTAACTTTATTAGTTAATTTAGATGAAATTATAGGATTTTTTGATTCATCAGATAAAGGAATCGTAATTACGTTTTTTGGTATAACAGGATTATTATTCACTCGTTGGATTTATTCAGGACATTTTCCATTAAGTAATTTATATGAATCATTAATTTTTCTTTCATGGGCTTTTTCAATTATTCATATGGTTTCCTATTTTAATAAAAAACAAAAAAATCACTTAAACGCAATAACTGCGCCAAGTGCTATTTTTATTCAGGGTTTTGCTACTTCAGGTCTTTTAAACAAAATGCCTCAGTCTGCAATATTAGTACCAGCTCTTCAGTCCCAGTGGTTAATGATGCACGTAAGTATGATGATATTAGGCTATGGCGCTCTGTTATGTGGATCATTAGTATCAATAGCTCTTCTAGTGATTACATTTCGCAAAGTCGGACCCACTTTTTGGAAAAAGAATATAAAAAAAAATTTTTTATTAAATGAATTATTTTCTTTTGATGTATTTTACTACATAAATGAAAGAAATTCTATTTTACTACAACAAAACATTAATTTTAGTTTTTCGAGAAATTATTATAGGTATCAATTGATTGAACAATTAGATTATTGGAGTTTTCGTATTATTAGTCTTGGATTTATCTTTTTAACCGTCGGCATTCTTTCAGGAGCTGTATGGGCTAATGAGACATGGGGTTCATATTGGAACTGGGATCCAAAAGAAACTTGGGCATTTATTACTTGGACCATATTCGCAATTTATTTACATATTAAAACTAATAAGAATGTTACGGGTATAAATTCTGCAATTGTGGCTTCGATAGGTTTTCTTTTAATTTGGATATGCTATTTTGGCGTCAATCTTTTAGGAATAGGTTTACATAGTTATGGTTCATTTACATCGAATTAAATATAAATAAAACAGTAAAAAAAAAAAAAGAATCCAAATAAAAAAAAATAGCATCTATATCTAACTTTATATAAGTTAAGAAATATAATTTAGTTTTAGTAGTAAATCATCAAGAACCTTTTGAATCAAGTAGTACAATGATTCAAAAGGTTCTCACAATACAAAGACCAAAGACTTCTGATTACAATTCAATTTAATGTTTTTTTTAATCTCCTGAAAACTATCCATAAAAGTAATTAGATAAAATGGATTCGACCTTATCACTTGCTAATGAGAGCACAAAATCAGGATAAATCCCAATACCAATTATGGGTAGAAGAATGGAGATTGAAAGAAATAACTCTCGGGGTCCAGAATCAAAAAAAGAAAAGTTTTTGACATTAATTAACTTGTATCCATAGAACATTTGGCGTGACATAGATAATAAATATATAGGAGTTAATATCATTCCAATTGCCATTACAAAAATAATTAAAATTTTTGAAATTAAGAAATATTTTTGGCTGGTAATTATTCCAAAAAAAACGATTAATTCTGCAACAAAACCACTCATGCCTGGCAATGCAAGGGAAGCCATCGATAAGATAGTAAACAGTGTAAATATTTTTGGAATGGAGATAGCCATTCCACCCATTTCATCAAGATAAACAAGCCGAATTCTATCATAACTCGCTCCTGCCAAGAAAAAAAGTGCAGCACCAATAAATCCATGAGAGATTATTTGTAAAATAGCTCCATTAAGTCCAGGATCCGTTATAGAACTAATACCTATAATTATAAAACCCATATGAGATACAGAGGAATAGGCTATTCTCTTTTTTAAATTACGTTGACCGGGAGATGTTGAAGCTGCATAAATTATTTGGATTGTACCGACTACCATCAACCAAGGAGAAAACATAGAATGAGCGTGAGGTAATAATTCCATATTGATTCGAACCAACCCATATGCTCCCATTTTTAATAAGATTCCAGCGAGAAGCATACAGGTACTGTAATGTGCCTCGCCGTGGGTGTCAGGTAACCAAGTATGTAAAGGTATAATCGGTGATTTGACGGCAAAAGCAATAAGAAATCCAATATAAAATAGTATTTCGAGTGTGACCGGATAGGATTGATTAGCTAAGAGTTCTAAATTTAATGTTGGTTCGTTCGAACCATATAAACTTATACCTAAAACTCCTATTAATAAAAAAATGGAACTGCCTGCCGTGTATAAAATAAATTTTGTAGCTGAATACAGACGTTTCTTTCCACCCCACATGGATAAAAGTAGATAAACGGGAATTAATTCTAACTCCCACATGATGAAAAAAAGTAGAAGATCCCGAGAAGAAAATAATCCTATTTGACCGCTGTACATTGCTAACATCAGGAAATGGAATAATCGGGAATCCCGAGTAACTGGAAAAGCCGCTAAAGTGGCTAAAGTAGTAATAAATCCCGTCAATAAAATCGTTCCTATAGAAAGTCCATCTATTCCCATTCTCCAGTAAAAATCTAAAAAATTGATCCATTTATAATCTTCGGACAGTTGAATTAATGGATCGTCCATTTTAAAATTATAACAAAAAGCATAGGTCGTTAGAAGAAGTTCTAAAATACAAATGCATATAGTATACCATTTATTGACTTTATTTCCCCTATGTGGGAGAAATAACATTAACGAACCGGCAGATATTGGAAAAACAACAATTATTGTTAACCAAGGAAAATCATTCGTGGTAAAGACAAGATACACCAGGTCCAAAGAACGCGTACTCAAAAAAAATAAAATTTAACTTTTTTGAGTACGAGTACTTGTCAATAAAAAAAATAAAATGTATTCCAAATTTATTCAAATGAGGTTTTCGGTAACGTATCAATAAGCTAGACCCATGCTTCTAGTTGTTTCATGCCATAAATAAACTCGAACGCTCAAAAAATCCGTTGGACAGGCGGATTCACATCTCTTACAACCAACACAGTCCTCGGTTCTTGGAGCGGAAGCTATTTGCTTAGCTTTACATCCATCCCAAGGTATCATTTCTAATACGTCTGTAGGGCATGCTCGGACACATTGAGTACATCCTATACAGGTATCATAAATTTTTACTGAATGTGACATAGGATCGATAGTTTTTTGAATGTCATAAATTTTCAATCTAGTAAACTTCTAACTGAATGATATATTAAAATACTAGATGAAGCAATGATTTCCTTTAATATAATTTTTGTAATGAATTTTGGCTCAATTGATAAAAAATGGGGCTAAAATACTTGGATTTCTGAGATTTTCACAAATATAATCTATTAGGTCAGAACCGATTATATATGCAAATTTCAATCTATAATTTTTTTTTATGCTACTTATTTAATAAGGTCGATTGGTTGATGCGAGTTGATTTTCTGTTACGATAAATTGACGAGACTATAGCTAATCCAATAGCGGCTTCAGCGGCTGCAATTGCTATAACAAAAATGCAGAAAATATCCCCTTTTAGTTGGGAATTATCAAAAAAATCAGAAAATGTTACGAAATTCATATTAACTGCATTGAGTATAAGTTCAAGACACATAAGAGCCCTAACCATATTTCGACTCGTGATCAATCCATAAAGACCAATCAAAAATAAATAGGCACTCAAAACAAGTACATGTTCGAGTATCATTCAGCAACTCCTTATCAATTTGGATTCATTTAAATATGAAAAATAATTCACCGGATTCAATCAACTAGAATATAACAAAAAAGTACGAATAAAAACTATATTAGGAAAAAAAAATTCAAATATATATATCAAATATAAAAATTAATATTTTAAATATGAAATAAGATTCAATCCAATTTAATTGAATGAACGGAAAAAATATCATAACATACACAAAGTTTTCTTTGGTCTTTATTAATTCTAACGTTTTTTATTGACGAGCCACAGAAATTGCACCTATTAACGCAACTAAAAGAATTATTGAAATGAGTTCAAATGGAAGAAAAAAATCTGTTGATAAATGAATTCCTATTTGTTGACTATTACTTATTAAATCTTGCTCTAGAATCTGGTTTAATCTTGTAGTCCAAATAACCCCGTACCATGACGTATCGAGAATAGTAGACATTAATGAAAAAAGAATAGTTGTACAAACCACTGAAGTAATCCCATTCCCAACGGTCCACAAATTCAAATCTGTGGAATATTCTGAATCATTCATGAACATCACAGCAAATATGATTAAAACATTTATGGCCCCCACGTAAATAAGGAGTTGTGCAGCAGCTACAAAATGAGAATTTGATAGAATATACAATAAAGATATACAAACAAGAACAAATCCTAAGGAAAAAGCTGAAAATATTGGGTTGGGAAGTAAGACCACTCCCAGACCTCCTACTAGAAGACCGGATCCCAGAAAAACTAAAAGAAAATCATGTATTGGTCCAGGCAAATCCATTATATTATTAAAATAAGAAAAAAATCGAAATCCTTTTCATGACCTTATTAATTTAACCAGGAAATTCGTTTTTAATATGTTTCTAATAGAGTGAAATTAGAATCTAATGCATATGAATTGATGTAGATACAATTATTAGACAGTTTCTCTTTTTTTATTCTAAAGTGTATTTTCAACCTATCTATTTCAGGAAAGTAATTACGAATATATTATATTAAAAGAATGAGCCTTAATACTTAATATCATTATATAAATACAAATTGTTAATTAAATTCTTTATATAATTCAAAAATTTTGAATTCTTTTTTTAATCAAATTAATGGGTTTACCCATTTATTGGTTGAGGTGAATTCAAAATTGTTCGAATAGTGTAATCGTCAATTACTGACATTGGTAAACGACCCAAAGCTATTTGATTATAATTCAATTCGTGACGATCATAAGTTGAAAATTCATATTCTTCAGTCATTGACAAACAATTTGTTGGACAATACTCAACACAATTACCACAAAATATACAAATTCCAAAATCAATACTGTAATTAAGCAATCGTTTTTTTCGAATATTAGTTTCCAATTTCCAATCAACAACAGGCAGATCTATAGGACATACTCGAACACATACTTCACAAGCAATGCATTTATCAAATTCAAAATGGATTCGACCACGGAAACGTTCCGATGTTATTAATTTTTCATAGGGATATTGAATAGTTACAGGTAAACGATTTGTGTGGGATAAGGTAATCATGAAACCTTGACCAATATACCTTGCAGCTCGTAGGGTTTGTTGACCATAATTCATGAACCCGGTTATCATAGGAAGCATATTGTAATTATCTATGAATAATTTTATCTTTGTTTCTTTCTCTTGTTTAAAACAAATAATGAATATGTTGGATTCATTTTAAATTTAGAGTGAAAAGAGTTGGAAAGAAGTTGTTAATAATAGATTACCAAGGGAAATAGGTAAAAGAAATTTCCATCCAAGATTTAATAGTTGATCCATTCTTAGCCTAGGTAAAGTCCATCTTGTTGCGATAGAAATGAACAAGAACAAATAAGTTTTAGCTAATGTAATAAAGATACCAATTGTTGTTCCAAAAATTTGATCCCTTTGAAATAGCTCCAGAATAGATATATACGGAATAGAAATATTCCAACCACCTAAGTATAGAACTGTTACAAATAATGAGGAAATTAATAGATTTAGATAAGAAGCAACGTAAAATAAACCAAATTTGATACCTGAATATTCAGTTTGATAACCTGCTATTAATTCTTCTTCCGCTTCTGGTAAATCAAACGGTAACCTCTCGCATTCTGCTAGGGAAGAAATTAGAAAAATGATAAAACCTATAGGTTGACGCCACAAATTCCATCCCCAAAAACCATATTTTGATTGTGCCTCAACTATATCAACTGTACTTAAACTGTTAGATAATCCTAGTCGGTGATAACATTACTATTTTCACCGCTATTACAAAACCGTACATGAGGTCTTCGCCTCATACGGCTCCTCGGGGGCCATAAATAAATCTAAGGACCAGAATTAGTATTATTTAGATAGATATGATGTGTTCTAAAATAGATTAAATATAAATATATCTGGGATCCCGAATTATACCAATGGAATTCTGTCTGCTCAAATTATAAGAATAAAAAAAGCGCTTCGGAATTCATCTCATCCTTTACAAATTTGAATTTCTATTTGTTGAGTAATAACTTAATCCTTTAATAAGATACTCCTTGTAAAAATAAAAATAGGTATTTCAGCCCATAGTGGTTTTTAATTACGAAAAAGAATTAGATATCCTATTAGTTTATTATTCATGACAGAAATTCTATTTTATTTTCGAAATATAGGAAAAAAATATCCTAGTTTCGTTCCTATTCTTCTTTCTTTTTTAGAAAAAAGTTGGTGGACTTATAAAAAATAAAGGATTATTTCGTTTCTGATAGTCATTACATTTATAAGTGGATAGGAGCATACTCTGAATCGGAATCTTGGGGAGTACTGTCTGATCATTTCTACTAATTTTAAGCCCCAATTAACCTTCTTTTTTTTTTTCTTATGTTATGCATAAATATCCTTTTCAATTTGGTTAATCTCTATTACAAATTCTTTGTGTATTTTGGTGTTTCTAACCATCCACTCACTTTTACCTAATTGCCGCTCACTTTGTAATACATGTATGTTAATCTATATAACTGATAGTTATATAACTGATAGTGAAAACGTTATACGGTTAAATATTTTTAACCCGCTTCAAGCCAGGATGACTAATCAACCAACCTTGGGGTAAAGTGATTTTTACGCTTATGTTTATTTTCGTTTAACCTTTGTACATAGGAAATGAGACTCAATTTTTCTTTTTACTGCTAATTTCTGAGCAGTTTTTTTCACTCATATATAACTATCAAATTCCTTTTTCTTTTATTAAGATTAACCCGAAAGATAACTATATTTATATATTCCGCCTTTTAACTTATTCGTCTAGAAGAAACGGAATAGGAAAAAGAAACGTTTATGTTTCAACGAATCGCACGTAGAGATATTGATAAAACACATAGAGTTAATGGTATTTCATAACTAATCGATTGGGCAGCAGCTCGCAGACCACCTAAAAAAGAATATTTATTATTTGATCCATATCCTGACATAAGAAGTCCAATAGGAGCAATACTTGAGATGGCAATCCATAAAAAAATACCGATATTGAGATCCGCTAAAACAAGGTGATTACTAAAGGGAATTACTGAATAACTTAGTAAAATGGAGATAACTGCTATAGATGGTCCAATACTAAATAAAGGAGTATTTCCTCTAGATGGACGAAGATTTTCTTTGAAAAGTAGTTTTGTCCCGTCGGCTAGAGCTTGAAGAATTCCCAACGGGCCGGCGTATTCAGGTCCAATACGTTGTTGTATCCCTGCAGATATTTCTCTTTCTAACCACACAATTACTAGTACACCTGTTATGATTCCCAATACAAGAGAAAATATAGGGACAAATATCCATATGAGCCCATAGACCTCTTTTAAAGATTCCAATCTAACAAAAGAATTTATAGTTTGGACTGCTGTTGCATAAATTATCATTTTAACGATCAACTTCTCCCATAATTATATCTATGCTACCGAGTATCGTCATAATATCAGCCAATTTCATTCTTTTAACTAGTTCAGGAAGAATTTGCAAATTAATAAAACCCGGCGGTCGGATTTTCCATCTCCAAGGAAAACCACTTTGATCTCCTATGAGAAAAATTCCTAATTCCCCTTTTGGAGCTTCAACTCTTACATAAAGTTCTTGTTTCGATAATTCAAAAGTAGGAGAAGGTTTTTTACTAATGAATCGATATTCAAAATCATTCCATTCTGGATTCCTTTTTCTATCAAAGCCTCTGCTTTCTAAATTCTCATAGGGACCCCCCGGAAGTCCTTCCAGAGCCTGTTGAATAATTTTTATGGATTCTGTCATTTCGCTAAGTCGTACTAAATACCGAGCTAATGAATCTCCTTGTTTTTGCCACTGAATTTCCCATTCAAATTCATCGTAAGACTCATAACGATCAACTTTACGAAGATCCCATGGTATTCCGGATGCGCGTAGCATTGGTCCGGATAAACCCCAATTTATTGCTTCTTCCCCACCAATAATCCCAACTCCTTCAACCCGTTCTAAAAAAATAGGATTTCGTGTAATCAGTTTTTGATATTCAACAACTTCTGTTAAAAAATAATCACAAAAATCCAAGCATTTATCTATCCAACCATAAGGTAAATCAGCCGCTATTCCTCCAATACGAAAAAAATTATGCATCATTCTCATACCGGTGGCAGCTTCGAATAGATCATATACAAATTCTCGTTCTCTGAAAATATAGAAAAAAGGAGTCTGTGCACCAATATCTGCCATAAAAGGACCGAGCCATAACAGATGAGAAGCTATACGACTCAATTCTAGCATAATTACTCTGATATAGCTGGCCCTTTTAGGAACTTGAATATTTCCCAATTGTTCTGGTCCATTTACTGTTATTGCTTCTGTAAACATAGTAGCTAAATAATCCCATCGCGTTACATAAGGTAAATATTGTATAATTGCTCGGTTTTCTGCAATTTTTTCCATTCCTCTGTGTAAATAACCCAATATGGGTTCACAGTCAACAACATCCTCACCATCTAGAGTAACAATTAAGCGAAGAACCCCATGCATGGATGGGTGATGAGGTCCCATATTGACTATCATAAGATCTTTTCCTGTAACTGGTCTCTTCATAAGTTTTTCCTTGATTCGTTCTGGCATGAATTAGATTGCTGAAAAAGAAGTTTATCAAAAAATTAAAGATCTAAAAAATGCACTAATTCACAATTTTGGAATTTAACGAGTTTTTAATTCCCGAATATTCAACTGATTAATTAATTCTTTATAACGTACTCTATTTTTTTTTGACAAATAAGCCAGCAGTCGTTGACGTTTTCCCAGAATTTTTCGTAGACCCCTCTGAGATAAATAATCTTTTCTGTGCAATTCCAAATGTGAAGTAAGTCTTCGTATCTTATTAGTAAAACTGAATACTTGAAATTCAACAGATCCCCTGCTTTCCTCTTTTTGTTCTTGAAATGAAATGAATGCATTTTTTATCATAAAAAGAAATCCTTCCCTTTTTAATATGAATTGAAAGATATGAATTTTACTGATCAGTAATAATAATGGTAGTTTTTTTGTACAAGGATCTTAATTTAATTATCAACTTCTTAATTCTTCATTTTATAAAAAAAAATCTACATTTAGATCTAAAAAAGGAGGATTCTGTTAATTTATTTATGGATCCGCTCGGATTGGTATCTATGTCATTGATTAAATTAATATCATGTATAAAGATTGAATTTAAAACAATCCCTCATAGTTCATACAGTTGTTTTCATATAACGTAACTTAATATATTATATATAGTAAAAAGGATCGATCATTAATGAAGTGGAAATCGCGTATACATGTGTATTCTTATCATACTGAAATTATTTCCGTTCGTAGTATTAAACCAATAGCGATTCATACAAGCTAAATCTTCTAATCTAAAATTGGGCCAAAGAAAGGATTTGAATTTAATTAGGTTATTTTTATCCTTAGCAAGATCTTTCTTTTTATCCAAAACTGTGGTCAAGTTTTGAATATTCTTATCAAATCTTGAATTTCTATCCCTCGCATTTTTTTTTTTTAAGTTGAAACAAATTAGAATTCGAAATTCTTTACGTCGTTTAGGGGATAGAATATTTTCAGGGACAAAGAAATCATAATTATTTTTTTTTCTATTTACAGTTTTGTTTTGATATTTTGTAATGGATTTTTCAATTTTTTTTTTATCAATATAGCTTTTTTTTTTGTATCTTTTACTTATTTTGTGTTTATTTTTATGAACCAACGAAATACCTATGGTTCTATATATAATAAGTTGTCCATCATTTTGTACAGACAAACGGACAGGTTCAATAATCAATATTCCTTTTTTCATTAATTTTGCAAAAGTAAAATTTTTCTCAATCATTAGAATGTCTAGGCTCATCTCTCCTCTTTCAATAGAAGATATCGCTATTTCGTTTGGATTTTTTAGTCTAACCAAGAGACAGTATACTTTTACATTATTGAGAATTTTTTGATTAAAAAAACAATTCCATCGCAATTGAAAACGCGAATATCTTGTGAGAAATAAATCAAGTTCCGCTTCTGTATTGCTTTTGTATTGTTTTTTATTTTTACGTTTTTTTATCGTCGATTCTGCATAATTTTCTTCAATATTTTTTTCTTGGTTTAATAGAGCTGATTCAGGATTTTTTTTTTTTTCTTTATCTGATTCAAGCTCTACTTGACTGGCCGATTCTTTTTCTTCTTTATTTAGATTAAAAAATCTAAGCGATTTTTTTTCATTTGATGGTATAAAACCTTTTTTCTTTCGAGTAATCTTTTTATTAACATTTATGTTTTCATTAAAATTTAAAAGAAGTAATTTGATTGGTATGACCCACGGCTTCATTTTATATGTACTAGAAAATAAGAAAAATTCTGGAAAGAAAAAAAATTCAAAATTTGTTATACGACGGTTTAGTATTTCTTCATTCATTCCCATCCAATCAAAAAAGAAACTTTTTTGATTGGCAAGACCCGTCTTAATTATTTTCTCAATTCTTTGATAATTCTGAACTTTAGTATTAATATATTTTTTTTTACTCTTAGTATCAACCCAAGACTCAATATTTACTTTTTTTGTAAACCAAAAGTTTAGAATTCTCCAATCCAAATATTTTCTATGCCGAATTTCCCCTATACCCCGAATATTATATTTTTCTAGAAAACAAGAGACTAAACAATTATCTAGAGCAATGCCTTTAGACGTGTCAAAAGTTTTTTCTGTAGAATGAATGGATTTGTAGCAAAAAAGATTATATATAGAATTTTTTTTTAAATTATGTTTTGGATTTAATAACGAGTCGGCCTCAAAAACACTTTGTTTTTTGTAATTATCAAATTTCTTGTTTTCATATGAATCCTCTTTGGTTAAACTTGGATTTAGAACTAGAGAATCTTGGTTTATTTTCTTTTTCCATTTTTGGGTTACTAATCTAGCCCACGCAATTTGAGGTAAATTGTATTGATAATTACTTCGTAACCAGTTTTTCCATTGATTTACTTCGGAATTTAAAAAGGTTTTATCTTTCAAGTCATAATGAAAGATTCCTTGTTCTTGAAAAAACTCCTTTATTTTATTTTTAACAAAAAAGGATGTTATGCATATGTTATATTCAAGAACAGCCTTTAATTTAGAAAAGTTACTAACTTGAATTTGTGATAATTTGTAAAATACATATGCTTGTGATAAAGAGCATAGGTCATAACTAATTTTTTTTTTATTGGATATTAAATTTTTTATAGTCGAAATAAAATAAATGGTATTTTTTTTTTTATTAATTTTTTCTCCATTTTCTTCAGCCTTGTAAATATATTTATCAAGAATTGTTTTTGTTGATTCAAAAAAAAGTTGTGTAGTAATTCTTGGAATATTAATGATACCTAGAAAAAGGGCTATAGACAGTTGTTCAATGCAAAATTTAAAAAAAAAAATAGATTTACGAATTAATCGGGTATTTTGTCTTTTGAATGTCTGCCAAATTTTTTTTGATGGCTCCATTATTTTAGAATCATAACGCAGTTTATTAGAACTATTAGTTAGGTTTTGTTTTTCTTTTGAAATTTCTTCGATTTTATTTCTTATTGTCTTTATTCTATCAATCACATTTTGGATTTTGTTTTCGCTGAGTGAAGAATTTGTCCACTCCATGGATTTTTTTTGAACAGATAGTTCAGGAATCATCTGATTACTTATTATTGAATCTTTTTTCGTTTCATTTAATTCATATATTTCTCTCGGGCCAAATAATGGAATTAGATTTCGTTTTGAAAGGTCTTTTATTTTTCCTTTTATAAAAAGAAAGTTTTTGAGAATCCAGTTTTTAATTTCTTTTGTGACTTTTAGGAAAATTGTTGCTCTTTCTTTGAAAATCCTTAAAACCAGAAAAGACTTAGTTTTGAATTTGTTGATTCTTTTTTTTAATTCTTTAGAAATAGGTTCAAAAAAAGAAGGCTTTTTTTGGGCAGAACCAAACGGTAGTTCGGTTTCCATTCCCCAAACTGTTAAAAAACAAAAATCATTTTTTTCTCTTTTGTCTCTTGTTTTTTTGAATCGAGCCTTCTGAGATGATTGAAATTTAGATTTATGCCAAGGTTTAAGATAAAAAGGAAATAGGATTTTTATCTGAATACCATCCGTTAACCAGTTTTTTGGAAATTCTGTTTCGGATAGTTGAACCCCATTATAAGTGCATTTAACATGCATTTCACGTTTCCAATCCTTTAAATCCTCAGACCACTCGGGAAATTGAAATAATAACATACGGACGCTATTTTTAATTATTATCAATAAAGGTAATATAATATATTTTCTAAGAATAGATTGAGTTACTAAGAGAGAACCTCTTATTATTTGAGCAAATAGGAAGCTATCCCAAGTTTCTGCAATTTCTATCCGTCTTTTTTCTTCTATTTTTGATTGTTCTTCGTTTTTTTTATCAATATCAATTTTTTTTTTTTTTTTATTTTTCCACATGAAATTGCTAAGAATTTTTTTTTTTAGCCCCCATATATCAAACGAAAAATAAAAAAGTTTATCTATTCTATCAAAAAAAAGGGGAGAATGTACTTTTGCTTGAAAAAATTCCCAAATAATAGTTTTACGCCTTTGGGAACGCATGGATCCTTTAATTATCTCTCGACGAAAATCAGATTGTTGTGAATAACGGATTAAAGCCATTTCATCATTTTGATCAGAATTTTGATTATCTTTGAGATCTTTGAGATTAGTATAAATCTCGTTATGGGGCTCTTTATCAGTAAAAACCACTACACGTTTTGCTTTTCTTGAACGAATTCCAGGCTCCATTGTTACATTTTCTTCGTTTTCGCCTTCCAATTCTTCCAACTCACTTATTAATTTGTATGACCATCGAGGAACTTTTTTAGTGATTTCATGGAAATCCATAAAATTTTTTATTGAAGTTTGATCATTGCTATCAGTTATAACGACATCAAATAAAAATTTGAAAATTTTTATTTCTTCTTCTGAATAAATTTTTGCTTCTTGGGGTTCTGAAAAAAAAGAAAGTTTTTTCTCTATTGCCAAAGATTCTCGATTAAATTTTTCTATTGTTTGCTCAAATTTGTGATAATTAATCTTCAGAAGTATACCATGAATCTTGTTTATCCAAGATTCTCCTATATTTTTTTTTATATAGGTTTCGGTTATGATTTGGAATTTAGGGAATTTTTGGATTCTTCCCCGAGAGACCCCATGCAAAAATGGATCATAAATTTTAGGTAAATACTCTTTTTTAGTTTCGTTATGGCAAAATCGAGTCGTTTTTTCCAGTATATTTTCAACAGACCATTCCTTATCTAAAGCGTCCATTCGATTTAAAAATTCTTTTTTTAAGTTTTCCTTTTTTTCTTCATTGATCAAACTCCAATAAGTAGAAACTTGGTCAGAGGGTCTTTTTTCTCTTGTAAATGAAGGTATCTTTTTTTGTATCATTTCAAAAAAAGTGGAAAGGTTGGGGGGATATGTAAAAGATATTCGTTCTTTTCCATCACTTTGGCATGTATAAAAAAAATATTGTGACATTTCATTTCTTACAGTATTTTCAATTTTATCATTTTTGATATATCGATTTGGTCGATTCCATCTTTTATAATCGAAAACTAGAGTTACAAAAGGTTTTTCAAACCATAAAAAACGATCCTCTTTTTTTTTTATTTTGAAAAATTCTAAATTCGAATTTTCTTTATTTCCATCTAGATTTTCAG